GCATTGTCGTTCGAAATCAAGATATTGGAATTGGACTTATCAATCGATTCATAACCTTTAAAACACAACCAATATTTATTCGAACCCCCTTTACCTGTAGGAATACGTCTTGGATCTGCCGATTGTGTTATGGCCGGAGTCCGATTCATGGGGACCTGGTAGAATTGGGAGAAGCTGTCGGCATTATAGCTGGTCAATCTATTGGAGAACCGGGCACTCAACTCACATTAAGAACTTTTCATACTGGTGGAGTATTCACAGGGGGTACTGCAGAATATGTGCGAGCTCCCTCGAATGGAAAAATAAAATTTAACGAGGATTTAGTTCACCCTACACGCACACGTCATGGATATCCTGCTTTTCTATGTAATATAGACTTGTATATAACTATTGAAAGTGACAATATTATACATAACGTGATTATTCCACCAAAAAGTTTTCTATTAGTTCAAAATGATCAATATGTAAAATCAGAACAAGTGATTGCTGAGATCCGCGCGGGAACATCTACTTTGAATTTGAAAGAAAAGGTTCGAAAACATATTTATTCTGACTCCGAAGGGGAAATGCATTGGAGTACCGATGTATACCATGCATCCGAATTTATGTATAGTAATGTACATATCTTACCAAAAACAAGTCATTTATGGATATTATCAGGAAAGTCCTGGAGGTCTGATGCAATCCATTTTTTACTTCGCAAGGATCAAGATCAAATTCACAGTAATTCTCTTTCTACCACAAAAACAAATATTTCTAATCTTTCAGTAAGTAATGATGAAGTAAAAAATAAATTATTTAATTTCAATACTTTTGGTACAAAAGAAAGGAGGATTACCGATTATTCAATATTTAATCAAATCCTATGTATGGATCATCGTCATTTGATGTATCCTGCTATTTTTCACGATACTTTTTCTTTTTTGGCAAAAAGGCGAAGAAATAGATTTCTTATTCCATTTCCATTCCAATCGATTCAAGAACGAAAGAACGAACTAACGCCCCCTTCTGGTGTCTCCATTGAAATACCTATCCATGGTATTTTTCATAGAAATAGTATTTTTGCTTATTTCGATGATCCTCAATACAGAAGACAGAGTTCAGGAATTACTAAATATAGAACTATAGGAATTCAGTCCATTTTTCAAAAAGAAGATTTAATTGAATATCGAGGAATCAAAGAATTAAAGCCAAAATATCAAATCAAAGTAGATCGATTTTTTTTTATTCCCGAAGAAGTGCATATTTTACCCGAATCTTCTTCTATAATGGTACGAAATAATAGTCTCGTTGGAATAGGAACACCGATCACTTTAAATATAAGAAGTCGAGTAAGAGGATTGGTCCGATTGGAAAAGAAAAAAAAAAAAATGGAATTAAAAATATTTTCTGGAAATATCCATTTTCCCGGAGAGATGGATAAGATATCCCGACCCAGTGCCATGTTGATACCACCCAGAACGGTAAAAAAAAAAAAGAAGGAATCAAAAAAACTGAACAATTGGACCTATGTCCAATGGATCACAACTACCAAGAAAAAGTATTTTGTTTTGGTTAGACCTGTAATTCTATATGAAATACCAGACAGTATCAATTTTGTAAAACTTTTTCCCCAAGATCTGTTCCAGGAAAAGGATAATCTGGAACTTAAAGTTATCAATTATATTCTTTATGGAAATGGAAAATCCATTCGGGGAATTTCCGACACAAGGATTCAATTAGTTCGGACTTGTTTAGTCTTGAATTGGGCTCAAGACAAAAGAAGTTCTTCCATTGAAGAGGCCCTCGCTTCCTTTGTTGAAGTAAGTACAAATGGTTTGATTGAGTACTTCCTAAGAATTGACTTAGTGAAATCTCATACTTCATATATCCGAAAAAGGAATGACCCATCTGGTTTAGGGTTGATCTCGGATTCGGATCGGATCAATCCCTTTTTATCTATTAATTCCAAGACAAAAATTCAAAAATCACTTAGCCAAAATCACGGAACTATTCGTATGTTATTGAATAGAAATAAGGAATGCCGATCTTTGATAATTTTGTCATCATCTAATTGTTTTCAAATGAAACCTTTCAACAACGTAAAAGATCCTAATTGGATAAAAAAGGATCCTATAATTGCAATTAAGAATTCATTAGGCCCTGTAGGAATAGCCCTTCAAATTGAAAATTTTTATTCATTTTCTCGTTTAATAACTCATAATCAGATCTCAATAACTAAAAATTTGCAACTTGACAAATTAAAGGAAACCTTTCAAGTAATTAAATATTATTTAATGGACGAAAACGAGACAATTTTTAAACCTGATCTATACAGTAACATCGTTTTAAATCCATTCCATTTGAATTGGTATTTTCTCCATCATAATTTTTGTGAAAAAACTTTGACAATAATTAGTCTTGGACAATTTATTTGTGAAAATATATGTATAGCTCAAACGAAAAATGGACCACTTTTAAAACTAAAATCGGGTCAAGTTCTAACTGTTCAAAAGGATTCTGTAATAATAAGATCGGCTAAGCCTTATTTGGCGACTCCAGGAGCAACCATTCATGGCCATTATGGAGAAATCCTTTATGAAGGAGATATATTAGTTACATTTATATATGAAAAATCGAGATCCGGTGATATAACACAAGGTCTTCCAAAAGTGGAACAGATATTAGAAATACGTTCGATTGATTCAATATCGATGAATCTAGAAAAAAGAATTGATGCTTGGAACGAATGTATAACAAGAATTCTTGGCATTCCCTGGGGATTCTTGATTGGTGCTGAGCTAACTATAGCGCAAAGTCGTATTTCTTTAGTTAATAAAATCCAAAAGGTTTATCGATCCCAGGGAGTACACATCCATAATCGACATATAGAAATTATTGTGCGTCAAATAACATCCAAAGTATTGGTTTCAGAAGATGGAATGTCTAATGTATTTTTACCTGGCGAACTTATTGGATTATTGCGAGCCGAACGAACGGGGCGTGCCTTGGAAGAAGCAGTTTGTTACCGAGCTTTATTATTAGGAATAACAAAAACATCTCTGAATACTCAAAGTTTCATATCCGAAGCGAGTTTTCAAGAAACTGCTAGAGTTTTAGCAAAAGCCGCTCTTCGGGGTCGTATCGATTGGTTGAAAGGTCTTAAAGAGAATGTTGTTTTAGGGGGAATGATCCCCGTTGGTACCGGGTTCAAAAGAATAATGCACCGTTCGCGGTCAGGGCAACAGAACAAGATTACCTTGGAAAAAAAAAAGAATTTATTCGAAGTAGAAATTAGAAATCTTTTGTTCCATCACAGAAAATTATTTGATTTTTCTCATTTCAAAGAATTTATGTGATACATTCGAAATCTAGGATTTCATGCTTCCTACCTTTAAAATTAAAAGCAGTCATTTGATTTCTTAATAAAGTAAGTATAATAAATATAATAAATAGAAAAAATGAATGGCTTGATTATATATTAACAGACAATCTTCAATAAAAGAGAAGGTTCCATCGGAACAATTATTTATTTCTATTTCAGGATACCAGGTCTCTTTTTTTTTTTTTCAATTTTTTTTTTAAAAAATGTGGGGATAAATGACAAAAAGATATTGGAACATAACTTTTGAAGAGATGATGGAAGCAGGAGTTCATTTTGGCCACGATACCAGGAAATGGAATCCTCGAATGGCACCTTATATATCCACAAAGCATAAGGGTATTCATATTATAAATCTTACTCAAACTGCTCGTTTTTTATCAGAAGCTTGTGATTTAGTTTTTGATGCAGCAAGCAGAGGAAAACAATTCTTAATTGTTGGTACAAAAAAAAAAGCAGCCGATTTAGTAAAACGGGCTGCAATAAGAGCTCGATGTCATTATGTTAATAAAAAATGGCTCGGGGGTATGTTAACGAATTGGTATACTACAGAAACAAGACTTCGTAAGTTCAGGGACTTGAGAACGGAGCAAAAGACGGGTAAACTCACCTCTCTTCCAAAAAGAGATGCCGCTACGTTGAAGAGACAATTATCTCATTTGGAAACATATCTGGGTGGCATAAAATATATGACGGGGTTACCCGATCTTGTAATAATCGTTGATCAGCAAGAAGAATATACGGCTCTTAGAGAATGTATCACTTTGGGAATTCCAACAATTTGTTTAATCGATACAAATTGTGACCCCGATCTCGCAGATATTTCGATTCCAGCTAATGATGATGCTATAGCTTCAATCCGATTAATTCTTAACAAATTAGTATTTGCAATTAGTGAGGGTCGTTCTAGCTATATACAAAATTTTTGATTAATAATAAAATAATAAGATTAATAAATTTTTAGACTTGGGGGGGGTTCATAGATTTAATTTATGGAATCGATTATTATATTATTATATTATACAATATAAAAAATTGTGCAAAAAGAACAAACAGAAATATTATGTGATGAGTAGGTATTCAAAATAGAAAATGAAAGTAAAAAAGTAAACGGTTGAATCAAAATAATTCCTTTTCAAGTTATATTTTTTTATTTTAGAGGGCAGGGCAATATGAATGTTCTATTAGGTTCCATCAACACATTAAACAGATTATCCGATATATCTGCTGTGGAAGTAGGTCAACATCTCTATTGGCAAATAGGGGGTTTTGAAGTGCATGCTCAAGTACTTATTACCTCTTGGGTTGTAATTGCTATCTTATTAGTTTCAACCATTGTAGTTGTTCGAAATCCGCAAACTATTCCCACTTCCGGTCAAAATTTCTTTGAATATGTCCTTGAATTCATTCGAGACGTGAGCAAAACTCAGATTGGAGAAGAATATGGTCCGTGGGTTCCATTTATTGGAACTCTGTTTCTATTTATTTTTGTTTCCAATTGGTCAGGGGCTCTTTTACCTTGGAAAATTATAAAGTTACCTCATGGAGAGTTAGCTGCACCCACTAATGATATAAACACTACTGTTGCATTAGCTTTACTTACGTCAGTAGCATATTTCTATGCGGGTATTTCAAAAAAAGGATTGGCTTATTTTGGTAAATACATCCAACCAACTCCAATCCTTTTACCGATTAACATCTTAGAAGATTTCACAAAACCCTTATCGCTTAGTTTTCGACTTTTCGGAAATATATTAGCTGATGAATTAGTCGTTGTTGTTCTTGTTTCGTTAGTACCTTTAGTAGTTCCTATACCAGTTATGTTCCTTGGATTATTTACAAGTGGTATTCAAGCTCTTATTTTTGCTACTTTAGCTGCGGCTTATATAGGTGAATCCATGGAAGGGCATCATTGACGAGTTATCGAAATAGTATTTTTTGAGTTTAGACCTCCACAAAGTAGGTGCGGCTCACGATAATCTACTTTTTTTTGAATTCAAAATAATCAAAAGTATTATCCACCCCCCAAAAAAAGAAAGATGCAATTGCAATAAGGATAAAGTAGAAATAAAATACCTATACGATTTAGTGTAATGTATGTACTATAATAATAAAAGAAAGGGTAGGGGAGTCAAACTAGATTTATATATAATCTAATCGATATAAGACAACTCTTTCCTTTTTGTCGGTTTCAAAGAATAATTATCGAATCCGATTGAATATAAGACACAACTAATTAGTTTACGGTATGGAAGAAACACATGTATATGTCATATTAGATCTTCACTAGTTATATATGAATATATATCTAAATTTGTCCTGCTATTACTCTAAATTTAGATGGGGATTCAAAAAACAAAGCTCTTCCGTTTCATATTTTGTAATTGTGAATTGAATATGGAATGACTAAAAAATGAAATAAAGAACGAAGAATTTAAAGTAAAGAAAGTTTCTTATAAGAATTTAAGATAAGAACATAAATTGTATGTATTCACAAAAAACTACATGGGTAGAAAAGAAAAAAGAAATATCGAAGTAATTTGGATAGTTCAATAAATATTATATTATAATATTATTTCAGTTTGTAATTTCAATTAAACTTTGACTAGATAAAGATAAATATGAAGAATGAAATAATAAAGTCATAATTTCTTGGTTGATTATATTATTAACTATTTCTTTTCTTTATTTTATTTGGAATAGGAGAAACTTATCATGAATCCGCTAATTTCTGCTGCGTCTGTTATTGCTGCTGGGTTGGCTGTCGGGCTTGCTTCCATTGGACCTGGAGTTGGTCAAGGCACAGCTGCAGGGCAAGCTGTAGAAGGGATTGCGCGACAACCGGAAGCAGAGGACAAAATCAGGGGTACTTTATTACTTAGTCTGGCTTTTATGGAAGCTTTAACTATTTATGGGCTGGTTGTAGCATTAGCGCTTTTATTTGCGAATCCCTTTGTTTAATCTTTTAAAAATAGAAAGATAAAAATACATGTTCTTTTTTCCGTGGACTTTCTTTACTGATCTTGCTTTTTTTTCAAATTATATTAAGATCTCACTCCTATAATTTTTTCTTCATAACACGGGGGAAGGACGGATTTATGGGTGAGGGATCAACATACTGATTCGCCTTCTTCCCCCCCCCCCCCCTTTTTTTTAATTAAGAAAGTTTTTAGAAAATGTTGAAAACAACTAGATATTTTTCAATTGACATAAGAACTAGTATCTAATTCTAATAAGTATCATTCTTATCAGGAATCTTACAATTGACTAACCAATTCAAAATAGAGAATATATTTCTTAATAATTCATAAATATATTCTATAATTCTCTAATATATATAATATTCTTCTTACTTACTTATATGAATATTCTTACTAATCGTAATTATTTAGTAAGAATATTCATATAAGTACGAAATGAAAATTTTATTATTTTTTATTATAATTTCTTTATTATAATATAAATAAATATTAAATATATACAATAAAATATCATAAAAATAAAAAAACTAATAAAAAAAAAAAAATAGGAATCGTAGAAAGAAAATTAGTCTATCCATAAGAGGAGATGCGATCATATGAAAAATATAACCGATTCTTTTCTTTCCTTGAGTTACTGGCCATCCGCCGGAAGTTTCGGGTTTGATACCGATATTTTAGCAACAAATCTAATAAATCTAAGTGTAGTTCTAGGTGTATTAATTTTTTTTGGAAAGGGAGTGTGTGCGAGTTGTTTATTTCAAAGAATAGATTGGATCCAACCAACTGCACTTTTTTCGTTATAATTAGGAAAATGTGCATAATCCCGCGAATGACTTCTTAATAAATTAAGAAAAAAATAGTTAAGAACCATAGCATTTCGTGATTCTTTGGTAAATCTACTTTGATTCTCTATAAACCAAGAATTTTGGAACATTACCATGGTTAAAGCTACCGAGTTTGAAGTTTAGACGCAATGTAGTATGCTTTCTACCACTATGTTAATACGGAAATGGTTTCAAAAAATGCAATTGTTGGAATTTTTTCGATATAGAACACTCATGTCGATAAAATGGCTTGAATTAAATTTACGATGAAAAATTGGAAAAACGGGTGTTTAACACCTCCTTTTATACAATGCGGAATCGATGACCTACGTAT